AGGGGGATGGCTGAGATGTTAGGCGATAGATTGTAAATCTATTTACGGAACGTTGTTTCTTTCCTTATGGCCATGTAGTGGAAGTAAAACATTAGACTGCAATTCTGAAGATGTAGGAATTACCTTGGCTTAAGATTTAGGAAAATCCCTATTTGGAGATTTGAAGTCTTCTAGTTTTCTTAACTTAAAATCTTAATAAATGGTTATTGTGATTATTGGGAATAATAGAGGTGAGAAGTTGATAGAGGGGAGGATTAATAATAGATTTTTTTTTTCTAGTTTATAAAGCGTGGTTTTTAGTTGAGGGGTAATTAGTACTATTGAAATTATAGTTAGGCGAATATAGTAAAATAGGGTAATAAGGGTTCCTGCGATTAGTGGTAGAAGTCAAGTAAAACTTTGTGAATAAATTAGTAGTTTAATGACTAAAAGTTTAGGTAGAAATCCTAGGAGTGGGGGTAGTCCTCCTAGAGAGAAAAGGGTAAAGAAGCATAGTATTTTAGATGGTGGGTGGGAGATTAGAGATAGTTGTTTAAAGTGGAATCTTTGGTTGAAATTTAAGATGGTTACTAGTGATAGGGTTACTACTGAGTATGTAGTAATATAAATGGTTCAGGCGTCTGCTCTTAGCGAGATCGCTGCTAGTATCCAAGCTATATGGTTAATCGATGAATAGGCTAGAATTTTTCGTAAGAGGGTTTGGTTTAAGCCTCCTAAGGATCCTACAATTCTTGAGGATATGGAGGCTAGGATAAGCATTCAGTGAGAGTTTAGTTGAGTTAAGGTGTATGAGACCATAATTATTGGAGCTACTTTTTGGATTGTTATTAGTGTCAAGCATTGTATTCAGGATAGTCCTTGTATAATTGTTGGGAATCAGAAGTGAAGTGGGGCTGCTCCTATTTTAAGTAAAAGGGAAGTTAGGATTAATAGGGTGGGAGATTCTTTTCATATAATTATGGAGGAGGCTCTAATTAATATGATTGATGAGCTTAAGGCTTGAACTAAAAAATATTTAAGGGCTGCTTCTGACGAATAAGAGTTAGTTTTTGAGGTTATAATTGGAATAAAAGAAAGTAAGTTGAGCTCTAGGCCTATTCATCTTGTAAACCAAGAGTTGGATGAAATAGCAATTAGTAGACCTCTTACGAGAGACGCAAAGAACATGATTCGGGCTGGGTGTGAATTTGGAATTAAAAAGAGAAGTATACTTCATGGACGAGGTATGAACTCGTAAGCTTGTAGTTAGCTTATCTTTTTACAATCTGGTGTAAACAGCACATGAAGTTTTGATCTTTAAGGAGTAGGTGGAATTCCGCGGTTGTAATGTGAGTGGGGGGGAAATGACGGAGGATTTCTCATGTTCAACCCTATCAAGGTTGCCTTATTTGTCAAGCACGTCATTTGACGATTTGTTGTTTAATTAGATATAATTTAGTTATAATATAATATTATTCCAGTTTTTGGAAAAAATTGGCAGTATGATCAGTTTAGAAAATCTTGTTATATAAAAGTAAAAGTATATAGTTAATTTTGCTTGAATATAAAGTTGAAGGTTTTGTGTTTGTGTTATAAGTTTAGATATATTTTATTTTTAAATAAACTTAAATATTTAATCTATAATTAAATCTATAATTATAATATCATCTGTTAGCTGTATATAAGAAAGAGAAGCATAGCGAATACGTATTCTGATTCCACTCCTGTGGATAAATCAGAATACAGCTATGCTTCTACTTTCTATTTAATTAACTTATTATAAGCTAATTGTAATTATAGTATTTAAATTTAACCTTTAATATAATGATTTAAATTAATAATAAATACTTAAAGTTTAATTATTTTGAATAAAATGTAATTGAAATTATAATTAGAAATTTAAATTGAAGGACTATAAGATGTTATACATTTATATACGTTTATATATATATATATACATGTTGATAAGAGCTGTAATTATATTATATATTTATATAATTTATATTTTCTAATTTATTTGATAAGTAGTTAATTTAATGAATTAATAATTTTTAAATAAATTATATAATTAAATATAATAATATAGTTTATTCATTATTTATAAGATTATAATAGGGGGATAGGTGAGCCATGAGGGTAGCGGGGTTGGGGGTAGGTGAATTAGGTTTATGGGTGTAGGTTGTTTTAAGTTTGAATAAATTTTGTGATGGAGTATATAGTAAATTGAAATGAATAGTTGGTAGAAGGATTATAGATTTGTCTAAAGTTTGATTCTTGCTATTTATTTTTGCTTGCGCTTTGTAACACATGTTAATTAAAGTGAAGAGACTAAGGTATATAGTTGTGGTCGTTAGAACTCAGTGTATAGGATTATTTATGGGATTGTTCTTGAAATAGTGAATGGTGTAGTTCGGGCTAAATTTGTGCCAGCAGCCGCGGTTAGACTAACTGGGACGAGTAAGAATTTATTAGATTGATGATTGAATGATATTGGTTGAGGAGTTTGAGCTGTCATTATGTAAGGGTGAAATTTGGTAATTAGAGGTAATTGCAGATTTAGATGCTAAATTTTTGAGGTTATTAAATGTGAGGTATGGATCAGGATTAGATACCCTGGTACACTTTGTATTAAAGAAATCTGGCTTGGGTAGTAAACAGATATGTGCTTGAAACTTAAAGAATTTGGCTGTATTTAAGTCTGGTTAGAGGAACTTGTGCTGTAAATGATAAACCCCGAATATCTAACTTTACTTTGTTTATCAGTTTGTATACCGCCATTATTAGATAATTTTTATTGAAGATGTCTTGATAGTTTGATTGCTTGTATATTAGGTAAAGGTGCAGCTTATGGTAGAGGTTGACATGAGTTACATTGTTTTTAAAATATATGGATACTGTTGTCTGAAGGTGATAGGTTGAAGGTGGATTTAATCGTAAAATTTGTATATTGAGCATTTTTGGTTTGAGCTCTTAAATAGGTACACATCGCCCGTCAATCTCATTTTAAGATGAGGTAAGTCGTAACATAGTGGGTGTATAGGAATATGTACCTGGGATTAAGATGAACTGTAGCTTATGAAAAGCATCTCGGTTACATCGGGAAGAACATTGTTATAGTGTAGTTTATGAATTAGCATATTCTTGTTGGTGTGAAGGTGATGATTTATAAGAATAATTATGTGAACAATCATTTAAGAAATATTAGGTAGTATGTGTTATAGAAAGCTTGTAATGTAGTATAGTGTATAAGTATAGTAATAGGGTTAGTTTTTTTAATATAAAGTAATGTTTTATGTTTGTACCTTTTGTATCAGGGTTAATTTAAGTTTTATTGTTATATTATTTATCCCGATTAGTGAAGATTTATTTTGGCGATATTTTGTTTGTGGCATAAAGCAGTTTAACGTTAAGATGGAAGTGAAACGCTGTCGGTTTACTTGTATCTGGTTTTTATAGAGTGAAGTTTAGTTTCAGTTCGAATTTTTACGTGATTTGAGGCTTAGAATTGCGGGGACTAGCTCGTGGTTTATTGAAGTAATTATAAAATAGTGGTTGTTATAAGTGAAATGGGCTTGAGGTCGGTTAATTTTATAAATCGTTTTAGATAAGCTTTTTTTGGTTTTGATTTTAGTGTTTTTTGTGGGGTATATAAATTAGCTGTTTAGTTAAGATTTAGTTGGGCTAATGATTAGATAAGTAGAATTTGTTGTTAATTCGAGAAGGTTGGAATAAGAATGTTGTTTTAAGTTGTTTTAAGAGTTAAAAAGGAACTCGGCAAAAGTTTCTTCGCCTGTTTATCAAAAACATGTCTGTGTGAATGTTAATATTTAGTCTGACCTGCCCACTGAGTTTTAAAGGGCTGCGGTAATTTGACCGTGCGAAGGTAGCATAATCAATAGTCTTTTAATTGGAGGCTTGAATGAATGGTTTGACGGAGGAAAATCTGTCTCTTTAATTATATTGAAGTTAACATTTGTGTGAAAAGGCATTAATATTTTAGAGTGACGATAAGACCCTATAAAATTTTACATGTTATATTATTTGATTGAATTGTTGAGTTAATTGTTAGGTGGTTTATTGGTGTTTCGCTGGGGCGGCTTGAATATAATGCTAACTGTTTATAATATAAAATATTTATTAATAGAGAGAGGTCCTTTATTAAGGAGGTAAGAGTAAGTTACTTTAGGGATAACAGCATAATTTCTTTTGAGAGTTCGTATTGAAGAAGGTAGTTGTGACCTCGATGTTGAATTAAACTGTCCTTTAGGTGTAGGAGTTTGGAAGGAGGGCCTGTTCGGCCTATAAATGTTTACATGATTTGAGTTCAAACCGGTGTGAGCCAGGTTGGTTTCTATCTTCTAGCTAATAATATATTGTTATAGTACGAAAGGATTTAATAGTATAGATATTCTATGTGTTATTTGAATTAAATTAATATATTGTCTTGGCAGAGTATGCATTAGATTTAGGATCTAATTATATAATTTTATAATTATAGATAATAGAGTTTGGGGCTCTATTTTGTATATGAAATTTATAAGTTATCTTATTTTATTAATTATAGTATTAGTGTCTGTGGCTTTTTTGACTTTATTAGAGCAAAAGATTTTAGGCTATATCCAGATTCGTAAGGGGCCTAATAAGGTGGGGTATATGGGAATTTTACAGCCTTTCGCTGATGCTGTAAAATTATTTATAAAAGAGCAGACTCTTCCTACGGTATCTAATTTTATTCCTTATTATTTATCTCCTGTTTTTAGTTTGTTTATTTCTTTGGTATGTTGATCTGTTATTCCATATGATGTTGGTTTGTTATCTTTTAAGATGGGTGTATTATTTTTTTTTTGTTGTGTTGGGGCTGGAGTTTATAGGACTATGGGTGCGGGGTGGGCCTCTAACTCTAAATATGCTTTGTTGGGTTGTTTACGTGCAGTGGCTCAGACTATTTCTTACGAAGTTAGGTTAGCTTTAATTTTATTGAGTATGTTAATTTTAGTCGGGGGCTTTGATTTTGGTTTATTTAGTGAATATCAGCGTTATCTGTGATATTGTGTAGTAGCTTTTCCCTTAGGACTTTTATGATTTGTTTCTTGCTTAGCTGAAACTAATCGTACTCCTTTTGATTTTGCTGAGGGTGAGTCTGAGCTTGTTTCTGGTTTTAATACTGAGTATAGTGGAGGGGGGTTTGCTATTATTTTTATGGCTGAGTATTCTAGAATTTTGTTTATGAGAGCTATTAGTGTTATTTTGTTTTTAGGAAGTGGTGTGGGTTTGCTTTTATTTTATTTAAAATTGGTGTTTATTTCTTTTTGTTTTGTTTGAGTGCGGGGGACTTTACCTCGGTTTCGTTATGATAAGCTTATATATTTGGCTTGAAAGAGGTTTTTGCCTGTAGCTTTAAATTATTTATTATTTTTTGTTGGAATTAAGGTATTTATTGAGATAATAATTATGTATTGTATAAAATGTAGGATATTATAGGTTAATAAGAGGATTGAACTCTTTAGGATTGTTTTCAAAACAACTGCTTATCCTTTAAGCTTAGAAACCAGTTTATTGATTCATCTCAGAGTTTAAGCGTTAGGGGGTTAATAATATAATAAGAGTAATATAGAATTGTTAGGATTTGTCCGGTTAGGATGTAAGGGTCTTCTACTGGGCGAGCTCCGATTCATGTTAAAAGAGTTACTGTTGATACAAATCTTCAAAACATAAATTGGTTTATTGGGTAGAATGTTAGGGCTTGGAATTTAGGGTTTTGGGTGAGTGGTAAGATGAGTAGGATGGCTACTGATAGAACTAAAGCGATCACTCCTCCTAGTTTGTTGGGAATCGAGCGTAAGATTGCGTAGGCGAATAGGAAGTATCATTCTGGTTGGATATGAGGCGGTGTGGATAAGGGGTTAGCTGGGATGAAGTTGTCTGGGTCTCCAAGAAGATATGGATGTAGTAAGGTAAGGGTTGTTAGGCCGCTAATTATTACTACAAATCCAGCAATATCTTTAAGTGAAAAGTAGGGATGAAAGGACCTTTTTTCTAGCTGTCTTGACAGTCCAAGGGGGTTGTTTGATCCGGTTTGATGTAAGAACAAAATGTGTACTATTGTAGCGATGGCTACGATGATAGGTAGGATGAAATGGAATGCAAAAAATCGCGTTAGAGTGGCGTTGTCTACAGCAAATCCCCCTCAGATTCATTGCACTAAGGTTGCTCCTGCGTAGGGGATTGCTGAAAAGAGGTTAGTAATTACGGTGGCGCCTCAAAACGATATTTGTCCTCATGGTAGGACGTATCCTAGGAAAGCTGTTGCTATAACTATAAGTAGGATGATTACTCCTACTGATCAGGTGTGTATAAAATGGTAGGATCCATAATAGATCCCTCGGCCGATGTGCCTGTAGAGGCAAATAAAAAAGGCTGATGCTCCATTAGCGTGAATGGTTCGTAATAGTCATCCATAATCTACGTCTCGGCAGATGTGTGACAGYCTGTGGAAAGCTAAGTCAATATGTGATGTGTAGTGTATGGCTAAAAATAAGCCTGTGAAAATTTGTGTAATTAAACATAAGCCCAGGAGTGAACCAAAGTTTCATAAAATTGAGATGTTAGTTGGGGTAGGTAGATCTACTACCGCTCTGTTGGCAATTTTGAATAGGGGGTGATTTTTTCGTATGGGTATTGCCATTAGGATAAGCGTAGCGGCCCGTAAAATGTTGAAGTTAGTTTTACTACAATTAGTAAGGTTATAAGTAGATAAATAATAATGAACATAGTGATGTTAGAAATTGGTGGGTTATAAATTATTCTTAGCTCTGTTAAGGGTGATCCTTGGGCTTGGGTGTCCACAATGGATGATAGTTCTATAGATGTTTTGGGGGCTAGCAGTTCTTTATCTGATGCTATGAGTAGGGGGATAATTATAAGGGGTGTGATCACTAAGGTGATTATCTTGTTGGATAGAGAGATAATTTCGTTGGGAGCTAATGAAGCAATGTAAATGAATAATACTAGGGTGGCTCCAAGGAAAATTATAAATAGAATATATGAGAATCAGGAGAATGAGGTTGATAGGGATGATACTAAGCAAATTAATAAGGTCTGTAGAATTAGAGATAATCCTAGGGTTAGGGGGTGTTTTAGAAATATAAATATAATAGATATTGTGGTAGTAATGGTTAGGAGAAGAGGTAATAGAGTAATGTCAGAAAATAGTTTATATAAAATATTAGTTTTGGGGATTAATGATAGAAGTGTTTCTTTTTCTGATACTTTAAGGGAATTCCCATTTTCGGTTTACAAGACCGATATTTTATTAAATTATTAAAGTAATGGCAATTATTAGATTTGTGTATTTGGTTCCTTTAGTTTGTATGGCTTGCGGGTTAGTTGCTTTTGCTTTATCTCGTAAACATTTGCTTAATACTCTTTTGAGGTTAGAGTTTATTGTGGTTAATTTATTTTGATTTATGTCAGTAATTGTTACTAATTTAGGGGGGGATTTATATTTTGTTTTATATTTTTTAACTTTGGCTGCTTGTGAAGGGGCTTTGGGGTTAGGTCTTTTAGTTTGCATAGTGCGCAGTCACGGTAACGATAATTTTATAGGGTTTAATGTTTTATAATGTTGAAGTTTGTTTTGTACAATATATTGATGCTTGGGGGGGTTAGAAGTTGGGCAGGAATTCAGTTTACGATATTTGCGGGGGCTTTCTTGTTTGGATGTTTGGGAGTGGGGTTTTTAAGTTGTGGGCAGTTGTCCCTTTTTTTTTGTTTAGATACAGTAAGGTATATTTTAATTTTATTGAGGTTTTGGGTTATAGGTTTAGTCGTTTGTGCTAGTCAGAAAATTTATGATGTAAAGGTTTTTTACCACATTTTTTTAGTTGTTAGCGTGTTTTTGTTGTTGAGGTTAGTGTTAGCATTTTCTAGGGTTGACTATATTATATTTTATATTTTTTTTGAGAGATCATTAATTCCTACTTTTATTTTGATTTTAGGCTGGGGCTATCAGCCTGAGCGTCTTCAGGCTGGGGCATATATGTTATTTTATACTTTATTCGGCTCATTGCCTTTATTAGGGTCTTTGATGTTGCTTTATTATGATAGTGGGACTTTGGTTATAGGGCTAATAAATGGGAATATTAATGTGAGTTATAGAGTTTTAATTTGGTATTTCTGTACTGTTTTTGCTTTTCTTGTAAAATTACCTATATTTGTATTTCATTTGTGGTTACCAAAGGCTCACGTGGAGGCTCCAGTTGCTGGTTCTATAGTTTTAGCTGGTGTTTTATTGAAGTTGGGGGGATACGGGTTGATTCGAGTGTCAGGTTTGTTTTTGGGATGTTCGTTGTGGTTTTCTTGGGTTTGGGTTAGGCTGGGTTTGGTTGGGGGTGTCTTAGTTAGGTTAATTTGTTTACGTCAAGTAGATGTTAAGGCTTTGATTGCTTATTCTTCGGTGGCCCATATAGGATTGGTTTTAGCTGGTTTAGCTACTATGAATTTTTGGGGGGTTAATGGTGCTGTGGTAGTCATAGTGGGGCATGGTTTATGTTCTTCGGGTCTTTTTTGTTTAGCTAAYGTAGTCTATGAGCGGTTGGGTAGACGTAGGTTGTTGATTAGAAAGGGGTTATTAAATTTTATACCTAGGATGGGCCTTTGATGATTTTTGTTAAGAATTGGGAATATGGCTGCTCCACCTACTTTAAATTTGTTAGGGGAGGTTCAGTTAATTATTAGAGTGGTTTCTTGGTCTTGATGATCTTCATTAGCTGTGGGATTATTGTCTTTTTTTAGGGTTTCATATACTCTATACATATATTCTATATCTCAACATGGAAAAAATTTTAGGTCTTTATTTTCTTGTTGTTCGGGAAAATTGCGGGAGTATTTAGTTGTAGCTTTGCACTGGATTCCTTTAAATATACTTATTTTGAAGAGAGAAATCATAATTTCTTAGCTTGTGTAGTTTAAAGGAAAATTCTGGCTTGTGGGTTCAGAGATGTATATTAATACTTCGAGCAGTGCAATGGAATTTAGTTATAAATTTAATTAGTTTAGTATTTTTGCTTATTATCTCTATTAGCAGTTTGTTTATTTCAATAATATTGTTGAGAACTGGTTCCTCTTGATTTTTAGATTGAGAGATTATTAGCCTAAATTCCTCTTCTTTGGTGGGGGCTGTTATTGTTGATTGAGTGTCTATAATATTTTTATCTTTTGTTACTTTTATTTCTTCGATAGTGTTATTTTACAGGGGAAGATATATAAGAGGTGATAATAATGTTAATCGTTTTATGTACTTGGTTTTACTTTTCGTGGTTTCAATGAGGTTTTTGATTATTAGCCCTAATTTAGTTAGGATTTTGTTAGGTTGAGATGGCTTAGGTTTGGTATCTTACGCTTTGGTCATTTATTATCAAAGTGAGGGTAGAGCTAATGCTGGGATGTTAACGGCTCTTTCGAACCGAGTTGGTGATGTGGCTATTCTTTTAAGTATTTCTATAATATTAAGTTTGGGTAGTTGAAATTTTTTATTTAATTATGATTGTATCTCTTTGTTGTCTCTTGGAATAGTGGTTTTGGCTGCTATAACTAAAAGAGCTCAGATTCCTTTTTCTGCGTGGTTACCAGCAGCAATGGCTGCTCCCACGCCTGTTTCTGCTTTAGTGCATTCTTCTACTCTAGTGACAGCTGGGGTTTATATTTTAATTCGGTTTAGGCCTAGATTATCAGGAACTGTGGTTCAGGAAATTTTACTGTTGTTTGCTAGATTAACCATGTTTATGGCTGGGTTGGGGGCTAATTTTGAAACTGATTTAAAAAAGATTATCGCCTTATCTACTCTTAGGCAATTGGGGGTTATGATGGTTATTTTGAGATTGGGTTGAGCTGAGTTGGCGTTTTTTCATCTATTAACTCATGCGTTGTTTAAAGCTTTGTTGTTTATGAGGGCAGGCTCTATCATTCATAGGGTTGGAGACTATCAGGATATCCGAGTTATAGGGGGGTTGATTAGTTATATACCTTTGAGAGTCATAACTATTAATTTAGCTAATTTAGCTTTATGTGGAATGCCCTTTTTAGCTGGGTTTTATTCTAAAGATTTAATGTTAGAGATGGCTTTCATGGGATCTTTAAATGAATTTTGTTTTTGGTTACTTGTGCTATCTACGGGGCTTACCGTTTGTTATACTTTTCGTTTGGTTTTTTATAGAATTGTAGGAAATTTTAATTTGTCGGCGCTAACTGGGGTTGATGATAGAAGATCAACTATAACCGGGCCTATAATTGGTCTTGCCATTGGCGCAGTAGTTGGGGGTTGTTTTTTATCATGATCAGTTTTCCCTGGCCCTTCTATAATTTGTTTAACTTTAATGGTCAAGTTGTTGGCTTTGGTCGTTAGGATTGTCGGTGGATTGGTTGGTTATTTATTGAATGTTGTTGGGGCGTCATTTCGCTTATATTGTTTGAAGGCTGTCTCTTTAGTGACTTTTTCTGGTTCTATGTGGTTCATGCCTTTTTTATCTTCAAAAGTGGCTAGAGTCGGGGTTTTGAGAGGTGGATATAGGTATTATCATACTATGGATAGAGGTTGATTGGAGTATTATGGGGGAGGGGGGTTGTATAGGTTGTTTTCTTGAGCTTCTAGGAAGTTGCAGTTTATTCAGGACAATAATATGATAGCACATGTGTTGATTATGTTGTTGTGATTGGTTGTTTTAGTTTTATTTTTATAGTTTAGGTAGTTAAAGCATATAATGTTACATTGAAGCTGTAGAGTTAACAAGTGTTCCTAGACAGTGTTTCTTAAAAGAAAGTTCTTTATTTCTACAGTGAAAGTGTAGCGTGTTAGTTTTACACTATAATAACTGTTTAGATTTGTAGAGCTATAAGCGTTTTAGCGCTTTTATAAGAAATTAGAAGTTTCTTTTGCGTAGCTCTTTAACCAGAACTTTGTTCAATATTACCATTAACAGTGGTAGACCTCTATTTTGGTTTTGGTTAAATTAAGGGCAAATTGATTATTGCCTGGGCCTAGGCCGAAACTAGGAGCGAAAAGTCGCTTCTCAATAAGCAATAAAGATAGCCTGTATTGGCACCATCTGGTTGCAGGTCAGATATCATAGTTGACTATATCTTTTATTCGGCTCACTCTAAGGCTCCTTGTATTCATTCGTGGTATAAGCCGGCTAGTAAAATTAATAAGAAAAAAGTACCTGTTATCGTTCACGTGATGGTGTTTGTTTTATCAAAAATTCTTGCAAGCGGTAGTAGAAGTGTAATTTCTACATCAAAAATTAAGAATACGATAGCGATTAAAAAAAATCGAAGGGAGAATGGTAGGCGTGCGGATCCTTTAGGGTCAAAGCCGCACTCGAATGGGGAGTTTTTTTCTCGGTCGTTAATGGTTTTTTTGGAGATTAAAGTGGAGATAATTATAATAATGATTGATAAAGCTAATGATAGGCAGACAAGTGTTGAGACTATAAGGATTGCTTCACCTGACGAGTTCAGACTTTTTGGTTGGAAGCCAAATATACTTTATATATATTAGGGGAGCATCTACCTCATCAGTAAATTGAAATGTAAAGGAATAGTCAAACTACATCTACGAAGTGTCAATATCATGCGGCTGCTTCAAATCCAAAGTGATGGTTTTTTGAGAAGTGACATATATATATTCGGTAAAGACATACTAATAAGAATGAAGACCCGATGATAACATGTAGGCCGTGGAATCCTGTTGCTACGAAAAATGTTGATCTATAGACAGAGTCAGCGATTGTAAATGGGGCTTCATAATATTCTAGAGCTTGTAGGGCAGTAAAATAAAACCCTAACATTACTGTTAGGGTTAGGCTCTGGAGGGATTGAGAGTGGTTTGATTCTAGTAGAGAGTGATGGGCTCATGTGACGGTAGCTCCAGAGGCCAATAAGATAGCAGTATTTAAAAGTGGAATAGTAAAGGGGTTAAATGGTTGAATTCCGGCTGGAGGTCAAGATAAGCCTAGCTCTACGGTGGGGGCTAGTCTACTGTGGAAAAAGGCTCAGAAAAATGAAAAGAAGAAAAGGACTTCTGATGTGATAAATAAAATTATCCCTCATCGGAGCCCTCTAACAACTCGTTTTGTGTGGAGCCCCTGGTACGTGCCTTCTCGGGTAATATCTCGTCATCATTGAATTATAGTTAAAGTGGTAGTTAGGATGCCCAATAATAAGAGGTTAATATTAAATTGGTGGAATCATTTTACCAGACCTGTAGTTAGTATTATCGCTCTGATTGATCCAGTTAATGGTCAAGGTCTTATATCTACTAGGTGATACGTATGGTGTCCGTGTTTTGACATTATTTTACTTCTCTGGCGTATAAGGTTCTTAGGGCGGCAAATACATAAGATTGGATAATAGCTACTGCTATTTCTAAAGTGAGAAGGGTTACTTGGGAGATAATAACGAGGGTAGCTACGWAGTRAGTTGAAGATGGTCCAGTATTGCCTAAGAGTGTAAGTAATAGGTGGCCTGCAATTATATTGGCAGCTAACCGGACAGCAAGTGTTCCTGGTCGAATAATATTTCTTACTGTTTCAATTATAACTATAAATGGTATTAGGGCTCTTGGGGTTCCCATAGGAACTAGGTGGGCAAATATGTGTTGGGTGTGGTTAATTCAACCATATAATATAAAGGCCAGTCATATAGGTAGGGCAAGAGTTAGAGTCATGGTTAAGTGTCTGGTTCTGGTAAATACATGTGGGATTAACCCTAATAGGTTATTAAATATAATTAGTAAAAATAAAGATACAAATATAATAGTTCTTCCCAGGTTGTTAGGTCCTAAGAGAGTTTTAAATTCCGTGTGTAGGTTGTTAGTTATAGAATTTCATAGTAAGGATCTTCGAGACGGTATGGCTCAAAATGTGAGGGAGGCTAGTGATAGGCCGATCGTGGTTGAGAGTCAGTTAAGTTGAAGGTTATTGATTGAAGATGATGGGTCAAATATGGAAAAAAGATTAGCTATCATTGCCAGTTTATAGATTTTTGGGGTGGAATTTGGTTAGACATTCGTGGTTTTCTTGATTTTGCGAAGTATAATATGGTTAAAAAGAGCATTAGTGAGATGATAAAGGATGTATATAGGTAGGTTCATAGCATGGGATATATTTGTGGGATGTTAAAATATCCATAGGATAATTTAAGCGTGACAGGCTTATGTTATGTAGTTTAACTAATTTTAAGATTCATTGGGAGTTTTCGTTAATCTACTATGATAGGTTTAAAAGACCTACACTTACTTTCAGTCACCCAGTGAGTTATCTTCTATATCAAAGGATCAATGAAGGAATGAATTAACGGAAGTTCTTTCTACTACGATTGGTATGAACGAGTGGTTGGCTCCGCAGATTTCTGAACATTGTCCATAAAATAGGCCTGGGCGGTTTATGTTGAATCTAATTTGGTTGAGTCGGCCTGGGATGGCGTCTACTTTTACTCCTAAGGCTGGAACGGTTCAGGAGTGGATAACATCTGCTGCTGAAATTAGTACTCGGATTTGTGTGTTTATGGGTAGGATAGTGCGATTGTCGACGTCCAGTAGCCGAAATCCATATAAGTCTAGTCTCTGAGAGGGAATTATGTAGGAGTCGAATCTAATATTTAGAAAATCGGAATATTCGTATGATCAGTATCATTGGTGGCCGATAGCTTTAAGTGTGACTCTTGGGTTGTTGACTTCATCCAATAGGTAAAGTAAACGTAGGGAGGGAAGTGCAATGAGGATTAAAATTAGAGCCGGGAAGATGGTTCAAGCGGTTTCGATAGATTGATGTTCCAATAAGAATCGGTCTGTATATTTGTTGAATAGAAGGGTGGTTATCATATAGCCTACGAGAGTAGTGATTAGCACTAGAACGAGTATAGCGTGGTCGTGGAAGAAGATTAGTTGCTCTATTAAGGGAGAGGCCCTGTCTTGGAACCCGAGGGCAGATCATGATGCCATTATAGATATATAAGTGTAGCCTGCTTGCTCTAAAAAAAACTATTTAATTTTCTATTAGGATCTTAAGTCCTATGCAATGATCTGCCATTTTAGAAGTTAGTAATTATGGGGATTTCTAAAAATCTATGGTCGGCTGGCGGATAGGAGTGTTGTCACTCGATTGAGGTGGGTAGGTATGGTGAAAATATGATTGGTCGTTTAGAGATAAGCGCTTCTCAGACAATAATAACGAATCCTATGACGGCAATTAGCGAGATTGTTGATCCGATAGATGAAATAACATTTCATGTGATGAAGGCATCTGGGTAGTCAGAATATCGGCGCGGCATGCCATTTAGTCCTAAGAAGTGTTGCGGGAAAAATGTGATGTTCACTCCTGTGAATATTGTAAAAAAATGTATTTTCAATCATTCGGGGTTTAGAGTTATACCTGTAAATAGGGGGAATCAGTGTGTAATTCCTGCGAAAATTCCGAAGACAGCCCCCATAGATAAAACGTAGTGGAAGTGGGCTACTACATAGTATGTATCGTGTAGGATGATATCAATGGAGGAGTTTGCTAGGACAACCCCCGTGAGGCCTCCTATTGTAAATAAGAATACGAATCCGAGGGCTCATAATAAGGGGGGTCTATAGGTGAATTGTGTTCCGTGGAGAGTCCCTAACCACCTAAAGATTTTAATTCCTGTAGGAACTGCGATAATTATTGTTGCTGATGTAAAGTAGGCTCGGGTGTCTACGTCTATGCCGACAGTGAATATGTGGTGGGCCCATACGATAAAACCTAGGATTCCAATGGCTATCATAGCGTAGATTATTCCTAAGGTACCGAATGCTTCCTTTTTCCCTGATTCTTGGTTAATAATGTGTGAGATCATGCCGAAGGCAGGAAGAATTAAAATATAAACTTCTGGGTGGCCGAAAAATCAGAATAGATGTTGGTATAGGACTGGGTCTCCTCCTCCAGCTGGGTCAAAGAACGAGGTGTTTAAATTTCGGTCTGTTAGTAGTATAGTGATGGCTCCGGCTAGTACTGGTAATGATAGTAACAGTAAGATGGCTGTTAAGAATACTGCTCACACAAATAGAGGTATTTGATCTATAGTCATTCCTGTGGTTCGTATATTGATTACTGTAGTTATGAAGTTAACTGCTCCTAGGATTGAAGAGACGCCTGCTAGGTGTAAAGAGAAAATTCCTATATCTACTGAGGCTCCTGCGTGAGCCACGGCTCTTGCTAAAGGGGGGTAGACTGTTCATCCTGTTCCCACTCCGCTTTCCACTATTCCTCTAGATAGCAGGAGAGTTAGAGATGGGGGTAAAAGTCAGAATCTTATATTGTTTATCCGCGGAAAGGCTATATCTGGGGCCCCTAACATTAATGGTACTAGYCAGTTTCCRAATCCTCCAATTATGATTGGTATTACTATGAAGAAAATTATTACGAATGCATGTGCAGTAACGATTACGTTATAAATTTGATCGTTCCCGATGAGTCTACCGGGTTGCCCTAATTCGGCTCGGATTAGAAGTCTTAGGGAGGTCCCTGCTATTCCGGCTCAGGCGCCGAAAATAAAATATAAAGTTCCAATGTCTTTGTGGTTAGTTGAAAATAATCATCGTTGCGT